GCGCCAGTGATTCCCCTATTATTTATTAGTGAACAATAATTGAATAATTCCTTCATAGAGATAGAGGACATAATTCACATGGATATAGTAAATCTCGCTTGGGCTGCTTTAATGGTAGTCTTTACGTTTTCCCTTTCACTAGTAGTATGGGGAAGGAGTGGACTCTAGAAGTACTACTAATTGAGTTTAGGAACTAAACAGTATCACTTGTTTTTATAGATCGTTCGCCAAAGTTTTTTTTATTTTAAATTTCACTATTTCAATTTAAAATTTTATTTTTAAATTGAAATAGAAATGAAAAATATCTTCATTTCGAAATTCTCTTGGATTTTAGTTGAGTAATGTATTCTATGAATAATAAATATATATGAAGAATACTCTTTCAATCAAAGAAATATTTCAATTATTTCCGTGTTCGTATTTTGAAAGTAAAAAAAGTAAAAGGAATACAAATGGTAGGAAATTTATTCCAACTGAATTCTTCATAAATTTTCTATTTCGATGAACTGACTCTTACCAAAGTTAGATATGGACCATGAGGAAGAACGGAACTTTTTTTTTTATTTTGTTTACCTCTTTACTGTTCAAAGATCAAAGAGAAAACTATTCGGTTATTCCATTACGTGGATACACATTGGGAAACAACATAGTAGTTGTCCAACGAGATACTGCACATCCTAAAATATTGTCTTGGGCGAGTCACATATTGCGCCGCTTGTTTTAGTTTTACTATTTTAGAAATTTTATTTATGTTTTGCTTGTTTTATTGAACCCATTTCATATCATGGTTCAAACGTTAAAAGTCGACGGGTTTTACTAATCCTTTTCGAAATCCGAAGAAGTCATTGATTCTTTCGATCGGGATTCATATTGAAAATAATCAGAAATCTAGGAATTCGAATCGTAAAAGTCGCTTTCGATTATTTCAAATTAATTTAATTGAAATCAACACAAATTAAATACAAATAGATAAAGTAAAGAAATAGAATTGGGATACTATATAATATACATTATCACTATATATATTATATATACGTAATTAATTATATATACGTAATTAAATCGATTTATATATACGTAATTAAATCGATTTCTATATATAGAAAAGGAATATGATGATACTATTGTAGATTGATCTATGATACTATTGTAGATTGATCTATATTAATCTATATTAAATTAACCCGCATTACAATACAACTTTATACACTACAATAACAATACTAGATAGTATGGTAGAAAGAAATATCTGAATCTTTCTACCATACTATCGTATCTCATAGAATACGACTGATTCTAGTCTGCCCATTTCATTTAAGACGCGAAATTTTTATCCTTTTCTAATTTTTATCCTTTTCTTCTCTGCAATTATTGATAAGAAATAAAAAATCAAGTTTAATTCAAATTAATCACCTTGGCTGACTGTTTTTACGTATATTATAAGTAAAAAAGCAGTAGGAACTAGAATAAACAGTGCAGTAGCAATAAATGCGAGAATATTTACTTCCATAATCTCATTGTTTAATTTTTCTTTAATTCGCAATAACTCGGGAGTTAATCCCATAGAGATAATAAATCTTTCGCCTGTAAATTCAATGGGATGCATTACATCTCGATGATATCGAATCGGATCAATATCATGAATAACAATATCGGAGCTATCAAATCGATTCATCGTCAAGAATTGAATAGTATAACATAGGACGATCTTTTATCCATACTGAACTCAAAATTTGATTCCCGATACAATCAATAATTCCTTTATTTATTTATCATTCTTTTCCATTCTTTCTTTTCTATAACCTACCGCCCTCTTTGTACAATCATCTGATGAAGTATCATCTAACCGCCTTTCCACTTACCATTGGTTCTAAACAAACCCCAACAAACAATAGAAGCTCAATGAAAAAAAAGGAAGGAGCTAAGTTATAAACTCCTTTTTTTAATGATCCAATCTTCTTGGAAAACAAAAGAAGTATGATAAAGACGAGTACAAATTCCGGTATAAAAAAATCGAATATTCCATCAAATTAACTATTTTTTTATATATTTATATATAAATTTAAAAAGTTTGTTCTTTCAAGGAAAAACCTTTATAAAAAAATAAAAAAAAAAAAAAAAATTCATTACCTCGCTAATAAAAAAGTGATCCTTGTTTGATCTTTATTTTTTGAATATCCTCTTTCATTGGATTAGGAATGGGACGCATATATCAAAAGCTCAATGCGAAATTTGAATGAGATAGATTATTTCAAATTAGTAAAATTTGAAATTGAGGTTACACAAAATAGGGCCCGAAAAGGATATACTTTTATTTTAATCTTAAAAAAAAAAGTATTCTATACTATTCTATACACAGTAACTATGTTCAATTTATTTTACATTGTACAAATTCCATTTATGTATGTACTCCCGGGAAACATACTCTACTCTATTTCATATTTCACAGATCGGGAGTAATTGAAAAAGCCAGACCCAGTACAGTACGGTATCCCGTGGAATCCTGAATCTGATGCTAATAATATAATAATTGTACTAATCCACATATGCCTCTCTCCCATCAATCGAATCGGTACTAGTCGAAGAAATGGAAATTCCCCCATTTGGTTGATGATAAATGTGAAACGAAAAAGAAAAAAAGAAGAGGGATCGCTGTTGGGAATGAAATTATGTTATTTGGACTTCTTTTCACAAAAAATAGAGAGATGAATTGATATAGTTTTTTATTGGATTTGGATTCGTCGGGACTGACGGGGCTCGAACCCGCAGCTTCCGCCTTGACAGGGCGGTGCTCTGACCAATTGAACTACAATCCCAAGTAAATACCATAATAAAATAAAGTATACATATTTTTATGATTTCATTCTAACCCTTTCAATTTCGATTAGAATTGGCGTGTTGTAACAGAGCTGCGAGTGTGATATATCGATACCCATATGTATATGTACTTTAGTGAGAGCAGCCGGTATTACTAGTAATCCTTTCGTTATTGCCAAATCAATTGGATAATCACTCGTTCAATCAAAAAACTTTTTTTTTTATTTACTCTTTTCCTTAAACTTTACTTTATAGTTACGGATCCTGATATGAATCTAGATCATTAGCAAGATCAGAATTTCTTGTAAAAAGAGAGTAAATAAATAGTGGTATAGATATATCATAAAATGGATTTCTTCCGTATTGGGATTGGGGGATCGGGCATTTCTGGAGAGCAACAAATGGGTTATATTATATCATTTCATGGCGGATCGGCAAATTATTGGGCCGAGCTGGATTTGAACCAGCGTAGACATATTGCCAACGAATTTACAGTCCGTCCCCATTAACCGCTCGGGCATCGACCCAGGAAGAATCAATTCCAGGCTTATTGATAATCCACGATCAACTTCCTTTCGTAGTACCCTACCCCCAGGGGAAGTCGAATCCCCGCTGCCTCCTTGAAAGAGAGATGTCCTGAACCGCTAGACGATGGGGGCAGACTTGCACGACCGCCATCATACTATGTTCATAGTATGAATAGTTTTTTAAAATTGTCAATATAATGGAATGGTATGACTCGATACGAAGGATCTTTCCGTCTTTCACGATTCTTTCTATACAATTTTTTTCGATAAAAGTTTGGTTCAAAGGCCACGCCGAATCTCTTTATCCGAATCTCTTTATCAATGATTCAATGAAATATCTTGGATCTATGTTAAATTAGTGGATACATGTATCACTCAAATGAATTTAGTTATGATGTCAATTAGGATAGTCTTGAAACAATTCATTGTATTGATATTTATCAAATCCAATATCAATAAACCGTTTTATTTTACCTATATTATATACTCTATATTAAATTATATTAAATTATTTAATTTACTTTTACTGGATAAAGAAAATTTTTCATTCCTGAATGAACCCTTATACTTATTATAAGATATATCTATGTACATCTATTATAATAAGTATATATACTAAACTCATAGTGTCTTTATTCAGGAATTGGATCAAACAAGCCCTTTTAACTCAGTGGTAGAGTAACGCCATGGTAAGGCGTAAGTCATCGGTTCAAATCCGATAAGGGGCTTTGATTTTTTCATAAATCATAAAACTCCGGCAGTAGTATTCATATTTGAAGTGCGAATAAAGATATTAAAGATATTGTTGATCTTTGTAATAAAGTAATAAAAAAAAAGTAACAAACCGTATAATTTAATATTTTAATATATAATCAAAATTATAACATTATAATTAATTATAGTATGGTTATAAATTTGCTATTTTAATAAATTAAATATATTATTAAATAAATAATATAATTATTATATTATAAATATTATATTAAATTATTATATTATAAATATTATATTAAATATTATAATGAATGTAAGGATAAGTCGTCTCGTTAAATCTTCAAATATTACTATTCCTTTCCTATTTTCCATTATTCCAATTAAATCGATTAGAAATCAACAAAATAAAAAGTAAGTGGACCTAACCCATTGCATCATAATTATATCCACTATTCTGATATTAAAATTCGATAGAGATGAAATTGGATCTTTTTTTTCTTTGGACTACGCGGGAATCTGTCGATATATCCGATTTAATCTTCTTGTTCCTAGACGTTCTATAGGAATAAATTAGGAATGAATAAATTACTATTCCCTTCCTTTACCGAGAAACATTTATTCCATGTCACAACATATGAGCCATTTTAAATATCTTTCTTTGATTCCAATTCCAGAACACAAGATCCGTTTTATTAGTTATATCTTATATATCTATTTATATATCTAGCAAATCGCTATTTCATGTACTAAATATTTCCATCCATATTGATACATGCAATATTTTTGTTCCGACAACGTAATGGGGAATGTATGCGAGAAGGGTACTTTCATTTCGAGTCTCATATTATTTAATATTTAATTAACTAATATGTATTTAATTCAATACAATATATTAATTTAATAATAGGAAATTTATTAAAAGAAAATAAAAGAGTAAAGTAG